TGGTTAATAATATTAGAATATTCAGTGCCGGATTAATTTTTTTGTGAATTTAGGTATGGTCTTTTAGGCTAGTTGGTGTGTGATTCAAATAAAAATTGGTGCATATATATATATATATATATATATATAGCGCGGGATGTCAATATATACTTCAACTTGTTGGCTTACACGTTCTTGAGTCCTCCTTGGTTTCGGGGTTTGACAAGGATAACCGGATTCGCTGAGCGTAGGGGGGTAGGGGGGTTTGTCGCGCAAAAACCAAAAGGGGGCATCTATTATAAGGGTAAGCTGACAAAAAGATGAATATGTTATGCACTTGAAGTAATATTATGTAACTCTTAATTAATGTCTGATAGCATTAATTGTTTATGTGATATACAAGGAAAATATACTACCTTAATTAACAATCCTTAGCTTGCACTTTGAAATGCCAGATGAAAGGAAACCAAAAAAAAAATACGTTATGCATATAAGAGAACGCCCGGCATGGTGGGTAACGAGACATATGTACCACACCATTAATCAGATGCCAGTATAATTATCCGAAAGTGGAGTACTACAGTTATGTTCCTGAAATAGGAACCAGATGCCAGTAATAATTCAAGTTGTGCAACCCCCACGATTTTTGTCCCTGACCCTATCATGCATGATGTACCTTTATATAAATGGTTGGTGGTCTCTTACTACATTAATATGTTTGGGTGGGATCCTAGTTGTTCATTCAAGGAAAATTTTGAGGTCGACTTTTTAGGGAATCAACCTATTACCCAGGTTAAGATACTTTATTTCTGAGTTTTAATATTATGCTTTATGTATAGCTTGATTTTTAGTACTTGCTTTGTGCTTAAAATAATGGGTTGGTGATAATACATAGGTGTATTAGCACATGTATGTAATATTGTACATGTTATGTGTTAGACCATAAAGAATGGTTTAACCCCAGAAAATAGTTTAGTTTAGAATTCTGGCTTTGGGAGCCAGTGGTGAGAGTTAAAATCTCTCTTTTCTGGGCGCTAGGGAGGAGTTTAACCTCCGATCTTCGGATTACAAGACCGATGCTTTTAGACTAAGCTACTAGGGCAAGCTCATTCGAGTGCTTTGTTTTCTAACCATCCTGCTAGTGGGATGAGAATGAGGAATAGTGCGAAGTATAGGACGGATGCAATTTGCCCGATAATAATGAACGGGTGCTCTACTGGCATACCTCCAATTCATGTTAAAATAACCATGTCCGCTACTAGGGTTCAGAACAGGAATTGGGTGATTGGACGGAACGTCAGTCCTCGTTGTTTTGAGGTGTGTAGCAGCGGAACTACTATTAGTACTAGGATGGAGAATAGTAATGCGAGGACTCCTCCTAATTTGTTTGGAATAGATCGTAGAATGGCGTAGGCAAATAGGAAGTATCATTCTGGTTTAATATGTGGAGGGGTGACTAGGGGGTTAGCGGGGGTGAAGTTTTCTGGGTCTCCTAATAGATTTGGGGAAAATAGTGCTAGTAGTGTAAGGGCTAGGAGTATAATTACGAACCCAAGTAGGTCTTTGTAGGTGAAGTATGGGTGGAAAGAAATTTTGTCCGCATCTGAATTTAATCCAATTGGGTTATTTGATCCGGTTTCGTGGAGAAACAGAAGGTGTAGGACGGTTGCAGCAGCAATAATAAAAGGTAGCAGGAAGTGAAATGCGAAGAATCGTGTTAGGGTTGCGTTGTCTACTGAAAATCCACCTCAGATTCATTGAACTAGTATATTGCCTATATATGGTACGGCGGATAGGAGGTTTGTAATTACTGTGGCGCCTCAGAAAGACATTTGGCCTCATGGGAGGACGTAGCCAACGAAGGCTGTTGCTATAACTAGTAGTAGAAGAACTACACCGATGTTTCAGGTTTCTTTGTAAAGGTAGGAGCCGTAGTATAGGCCTCGGGCAATGTGCATATAAATGCAAAGGAAGAAGAATGATGCTCCGTTGGCGTGTATATTACGGATTAGTCAGCCGTAGTTTACGTCTCGGCAGATATGGACTACTGATGAGAATGCGGTTGAAATATCTGAGGTGTAGTGTATCGCCAGGAATAGGCCGGTAAGAATTTGAGTAGCTAAGCATAATCCTAGGAGTGACCCAAAGTTTCATATGACTGAAATATTGGATGGTGCTGGTAGGTCAACTAGTGCATTATTAGCGATTTTAATCAGGGGGTGCGTTTTTCGTAGGCTTGCCATAATGGTTCTTGTAGTTGAATAACAACGGTGGTTCTTCAAGTCATTGGTCTCGGTTAAAATCTGAGCAAGAATTATGACCTATTTTATGTTTTTATTATTGATAGCTTTAATTGTGGGTTTAGTTGCTGTTGCTTCTAATCCTACACCTTATTTTGCTGCATTTGGCTTAGTGGTTGCAGCTGGGGTCGGGTGTGGGGTTTTGGTTGGCCATGGGGGTTCTTTTTTATCATTAGTCCTTTTTTTAATTTATTTAGGGGGGATGCTCGTGGTTTTTGCTTATTCAGCAGCTTTAGCTGCTGAGCCTTTCCCGGAGGCTTGGGGTAGTCGGTCTGTATTATTTTATGTTTTAGTTTATTTATTAGGGGTTAGTCTGGTAGCGGGATTATTTTGAGGGGATTGGTATGAAGGTTCGTGAGTAGTTGTAGATGGGTTAAAAGAGTTTTCTGTTCTGCGTGGTGATATTAGTGGTGTGGCCGTTATATATTCGTCTGGTGGGGGTATGTTGGTTATTTGTGCCTGGGTACTACTTTTAACTCTGCTTGTCGTGTTGGAATTAACCCGTGGTCTAAGTCGTGGGACTCTTCGGGCGGTTTAAAGAAGTACTGGGATAGTAGCTAAGATTAGGGTTAGGAGGAAGATGGTTAGGTATGTTTTAATTATTCCCCGTGTGATGTCGTTTGTGATTTTCGCCATGGTTATTTGTGTTAGAGCTAGGCCTTTTGGCCCAGCAATTTCAAGTCATGTTTTGTCAAGTTGAGTGGCGGCCGACTGTCCTAGGGTAAGTTTGAGTTTTGGAAGGAGGCGGTGGACGATTATGGGGAAAAATCCTAATATGTTTGAGAAGTGGTGTGTGGGAATTATTGGGGTGATTTTTACCTGTTTACTTGTTATGTTGGCTAGTTCTATGGCTACTAGTAGGCCCATAATTGTTACTAGAAGGGCTGCTATTTTTAGGGTGGTTGGCATTGTTATGGTTGGTGTTTTTATTGGCAGGAAGTTTTGTGTAATAACAAGTCCTGCAATAATGCTTCCTCAGGCAAGTCGTTTAATGGAGTTAATAACTAGCGGGTTGTTTTCGTTAATTGGGGAAAGAGGCAGGAATCGTGGGGTTCCTATAACTACGAAGTACACTAGTCGGAAGCTGTATACTGCGGTAAATGATGTGGCGACTAGTGTTAGGGTTAGGGCTCAGGCGTTTAGATAGGAGATGTTTAGGGCTTCAATAATTGCATCTTTTGAGAAGAATCCTGCCAGGAAGGGGGTTCCCGTTAAGGCGAGGCTACCAATTGTAAAGTAGGTTGAAGTGGCGGGCATGATGTTAAATAGTCCGCCTATTTTTCGAATGTCTTGTTCGTCGTTTAGGCTGTGAATGATTGACCCCGAGCATAGGAACAGCATGGCCTTGAAGAAAGCGTGGGTGCAAATATGGAGAAATGCTAGTTGTGGTTGATTTAATCCAATTGTAACTATTATTAGTCCTAGTTGGCTTGATGTTGAGAAGGCTACAACTTTTTTAATATCATTTTGAGTCAGGGCACAAGTGGCTGTAAATAATGAGGTTAGTGCTCCAAGGCAAAGGCAAGTTGTTAGGACTAGTTGGTTGTTTTCTATAAGGGGGTGTAGGCGGATTAGTAGGAAGATTCCTGCAACAACTATAGTACTTGAGTGGAGTAGGGCAGATACTGGCGTAGGGCCTTCCATGGCGGAAGGAAGTCAAGGGTGGAGGCCGAATTGGGCTGATTTTCCCGTTGCTGCTAAGGCAAGTCCTATCAGGGGTATCGTCATATCAAAGTTTTTTGATAGGGTAAAAATTTGTTGAATTTCTCAGGAGTTTAGGTTTATTGCGAACCAGGCTATGGTTATAATTAGTCCAATATCTCCTACTCGATTATAAATAACGGCCTGGAGGGCCGCTGTGTTAGCATCTGCTCGTCCGTGTCACCACCCAATAAGTAGGAATGATATAATCCCTACTCCTTCTCAACCAATAAACAGCTGGAATATGTTGTTGGCTGTAACTAGAATTATTATAGCTACTAAAAATGTGAGCAGATATTTGAAGAACCGGTTAATGTTGGGGTCGGAGTGTATATATCATAATGCGAATTCTAAAATTGATCAAGTGACGTATAGAGCAATTGGCACGAAAATTAGGGAGTAGTGGTCAAATTTAAAGCTAATGTTTACGTCAAATGTTTGGGTGTTTATTCATTGTCAATTTGTGATAATACCTTCTGTTTTTAAGTTCAGAAAGATCATAAGTGGTAGGAGGCTAACGAAAAATGCGGAGCTAACAGCGGTTTTGGTTGTCTCTGCCATGTTAAATCCCTGTTGATTAGGGTTTAATGATAGGAGTAGTGGGTATATTAGGATGAAGAAGACTAGAAGGAGGGATGAGTGTATGATTAGTGTCATTTTAGCTTTCACTTGGATTTGCACCAAGAGTTTTTGGTTCCTAAGACCAATGGATGAACTGTTATCCTTCAAAAGCACAAGGAAGCCACGGATTTTAACCATGGGGTGTAAGGATTAGCAGTGCTTACTATTTTCTGTACTTCCTTGGTGAGTAAGGGGGTTTTAACCCCTGTCTTTAGAATCACAATCTAATATTTTGATTAAACTATACTTACAGTAGCATCATCCTCATATAAGTTCTGGTTTTACCACTAGTAGGATGACGGGGATTAGGTGCAAGGTTATTAATAGGTGTTCTCGGGTGTGAAATGGTTGAAGTCCTGTAATGTGGTTTGGTGTCGGGCCTCGTTGTGATATGAGGAATATATATAGGGAGTAGCCAGCTGTAATTAGTGTTCCTAATCCGGTAAGTAAAATTGTCCATGGAGACCAGTTGAATAGTGTTGTGATGATTATAAGTTCCCCTATTAGGTTTGGTAGTGGGGGGAGTGCTAGGTTGGCTAGGTTAGCAATAAACCATCATATTGCGGTTAGTGGAAAGATCATTTGTAGTCCTCGGGCAAGGATCATTGTTCGGCTGTGGGTTCGTTCGTATGCTGTATTGGCTAGGCAGAATAGTGCTGAAGATACTAGTCCGTGGGCAATTATTAGGATGATTGCCCCTGAAAAACCTCAGGGGGTTTGGATCAGAATTCCTCCTGCTACCAGTCCCATGTGACTTACGGATGAGTAAGCGATTAGTGATTTTAGGTCTGTTTGCCGGAGGCAGATTGACCCGGTTATAATAATGCCTCAAAGAGCTAGAATAATAAATGGGTAGGCTAGTTCTTTAGATAAGGGGTCTAATATTACTATCATACGTATTATTCCATATCCGCCAAGTTTTAGTAAGACTGCTGCAAGTACTATTGATCCTGCTACGGGGGCTTCTACGTGCGCTTTCGGTAATCATAGGTGTACTCCATAAAGGGGTATTTTGACTAGGAATGCAATTAAGCAGCCGGCCCACCACGCTATGTGGCCTCAGGAGTTGAGTTGTAAGGGTTGGGAGTATTGGAGTACTAATATTGATAACGTTCCTGTAGATTGTTGAAGGAGAAGGAGGGCAACCAGGAGTGGGAGCGATCCTGCTAGGGTATAAAATAGGAAGTAGGTTCCTGCATTTAGGCGTTCAGTTTGATTTCCTCATCGGGTAATAATAATAAGGGTTGGAATAAGTGTAGCTTCAAATATAATGTAGAATATAATGATTTCTGTGGCGCCGAAGGCTATAATTAGGAAGGTTTGTAATGAGGTGAGGAGTATGATGTAAGAGCGTTGTCGACTAATTGGCTCAGGGTTGATGTGGTTTTGGCTGGCGAGGATTATGAGGGGAAGTAGTCAGCATGTTAATACTAAGAGGGGGGTTGATAAGGGATCTGTGGCTAGGTATATGTTGGAGGAGGTTCACCCGGTTTCGGATGTTCATTTTAGTCATGTAAGACTAGTAAGGGCAATTAGGAGGCTATGTGCAGTTGTAGTTGTTCATAGTCATTTTGGGGAAGTTAATCAAATTGTTGGGAATAGTATAATTGTGGGGATTAGTACTTTTAGCATTGTAGGAGATTAAGGTTTTGTAGTCGGTCGGTGCCGTGAGTGCGGGCAGTGGCAACTAATAGTGCCAGGCCTGTGCTGGCTTCGCAAGCAGAAAAAGCCAAGAGCAATATAGGGGCTGTTGAGAATCCTGTGGATTCAAATTGTAATATCCACAGGGCTAGTGCAATAAATAAGGATAATATCATTCCTTCTAAGCACAGGAGTGCTGAAAGTAGATGGGTTCGGTGGAATGCTAGTCCTATTAGGCCTAGAATAAATGCTGAGCTAAAGCTAAAATGTACAGGTGTCATAAGGGGGCCGTGGACTTAAACCACGATTTTCTGAGCCGAAATCAGAGGTCTTGTTTTAGACTAGCTCCCTATTCTGCTCATTCTAAGCCGCCTTGAGTTCATTCGTAAATTAAGCCGAGGGTTAATAAAATTAGGACTGTTGTAGCTCAGAAGAATGTTTCGGTGGGGTTATGGAGTTGATCTCCTCAGGGTAGTGGGAGGAGAAGGGCAATTTCTAAGTCGAAGAGGAGGAACAGGATTGCTACTAGGAAGAAACGTAAGGAAAATGGTAGTCGGGCGGATCCTAGTGGGTCAAATCCGCATTCATATGGTGATAGTTTTTCTGCGTCTGGGCTTATTTGTGGTAATCAGAAAGATACAGTTGCTAGGATTAGGGATAGGGCCATCGTAATAATTAAAATGGTTATAATTAGATTCATTATCTTTCCTTGGGGTTTAACCAAGACTGTGTGATTGGAAGTCACTTGTACTAACTTTAATACTAGAAAGATTATGAGCCTCATCAATAGATAGATACGTAGAGGAATAATCATACTACGTCGACAAAATGTCAGTATCAGGCAGCGGCTTCAAAGCCAAAGTGGTGTTCAGATGTAAAATGGTATTGAATTTGGCGCAGAAGGCATACTGCTAGGAAGGTTGACCCAACAATAACGTGTAATCCATGGAATCCTGTAGCTACAAAGAATGTTGAGCCGTAGACTCCGTCTGCAATTGTAAAGGGGGCTTCGTAATATTCCATGGCTTGTAGAGCAGTGAAATAGAGGCCTAATAGAATGGTTAAGGCTAAGGACTGGATGGCTTGTTTTCGTTCTCCTTCTATGATGCTGTGGTGGGCTCATGTTACTGTGACCCCAGATGCTAGTAGTACGGCTGTGTTTAGGAGTGGCACTTCAAAGGGGTCTAAGGGGATAACTCCTGTGGGAGGTCAGCACCCTCCTAATTCTGGTGTTGGTGCTAAACTTGAGTGGTAGAAGGCTCAGAAGAACCCAAGGAAAAAGAATACTTCGGAGGTAATAAATAGAATTATCCCATATCGTAGTCCTTTTTGTACCGGGGGTGTGTGGTGGCCTTGGAAGGTCCCTTCTCGGATGATGTCACGTCATCATTGGTATATGGTAAGAAGTATAAGGATTAGTCCTAAAGTTATTAACACTGTTGAGTGGAAGTGGAATCATACTGCTAAGCCGGATGTTATTAGTAAAGCAGCGATAGCTCCAGTTAGTGGTCATGGGCTTGGGTCAACTATGTGATAGGCATGTGCTTGGTGGGCCATTAAACGTTTTCTTGTAGATACAGGCTTAGGAGAAGTACAAATACATAGGCTTGAATTATTGCTACTGCAACTTCTAGAAGTGTAAGTAGGAACAGTACAGTGGCAGTTAGGATTGCTACTGTTGGTATTATCGGAAGAAGGACAAATACAGCTGTGGCGATAAGTTGAATCAGGAGGTGGCCTGCGGTTAGGTTGGCTGTAAGTCGAACTCCTAGGGCTAGTGGTCGAATAAGTAGACTAATTGTTTCGATAATAATTAGTACTGGGATCAGTAGGATGGGGGTTCCTTCTGGTAAAAGGTGTCCTAGGGCGACTGTTGGTTGGTTTCGTATCCCAATAATTACTGTGGCGAGTCACAGGGGTACAGCAAATCCTATATTAAGTGATAGTTGTGTTGTGGGTGTAAAGGTATATGGTAGTAGGCCTAGCATATTAATTGTAATTAAGAAGATTATTAATGAGGCTAGTAGTAGTGCCCATTTATGTCCTCCTACGTTAAGCGGTAATATTAATTGGTTCGTGAATCGATTGATAAATCATCCTTGAATTGTGATGAGCCGGTTGTTAATTCAGCGGGAGGATGGGGTTGGGTATAGTACTCAAGGAAGTGCAATTGCGACAGCAATTAATGGGATTCCTAGATATGATGGGCTTATAAATTGGTCGAAGAAGCTTACTATCATGGTCAGTCTCAGGACTCAGTTTTGTGTTTTTCGGCACTTACTGGGTTTGGTTCATTTGGTGAGGTGTGGTTTATGATTTTAGTTGGGATAATTGTTAAGAAAATTAATCAAGAAAATACTAAGATTGCGAATCAAGGGCCGGGGTTTAATTGTGGCATTTCACTAGGGGTGGTCGGGAGTCACCAGTCTTTGGCTTAAAAGGCCAACGCTTTGTCCAATATTTAGCTTCCTAGCGAGGCGTCTTCTAGTATTAATGAGGATCAGTTTTCGAAGTGTTCTAGAGGTACTGCTTCAACTACAATTGGTATAAAGCTGTGGTTAGCTCCGCAGATTTCAGAGCATTGTCCATAGAATACCCCTGGGCGTGAGGCGATGAAAGCGGTTTGATTAAGTCGTCCTGGGACCGCATCCATTTTTACGCCTAGGGATGGAACAGTTCAAGAGTGTAGTACGTCTTCAGCAGATACTAAAATACGAACTGGGGATTCTATTGGGACAACTATTCGATGATCTGTTTCTAGGAGTCGAAATTGTCCTGGGGCGAGGTCTTGGGTTGGTACTATGTAGGAGTCAAAGCCTAGGTTTTCATAGTCTGTATATTCGTAGCTTCAGTATCATTGGTGTCCTATTGCTTTAATTGTCAGGTGGGGGTCATTAATTTCATCTATAAGATATAGAATGCGTAGTGAGGGTAGGGCAATTAGAACTAAAATGACGGCTGGTAGAATGGTTCAGACAATTTCGATTTCTTGGGAGTCTAAAATATATTTATTAGTAAGCTTGGTAGATACTATTGCAATAATAATATATAATACTAAGGTGCTAATTAGGAATACAATTATTAGTGTGTGGTCGTGGAAGTGAAGAAGTTCTTCTATAACAGGTGATGCTGCGTCTTGGAATCCTAGTTGTGTGGGATGTGCCATTAAGCTTTAGGCTTAAGGCATGCAGGGGTCTAACCTACGATCTCACCTTGACAAGGTGGTGTAATTTACATTTTACTAATGCCTTTAGAAGGAAGTGACAGAGTGGTTATGTGGCTGGCTTGAAACCAGCATATGGGGGTTCAATTCCTCCCTTTCTCGTTAGTTTGATTGAATTTGGACGAATGCTGGTTCTTCGTATGTGTGGTAGGGAGGAGGGCAGCCGTGTAGTCATTCTACGTTTGTTATTGTTAATTCTACGGACAGTACTTCCCGTTTAGCGGCAAAGGCTTCTCATAAAATAAATAGGAACATAATTACTGCTGCTAAAGAGATTAGTGACCCGATGGATGATACTGTATTTCATAGGGCATAGGCGTCTGGATAATCAGAGTATCGTCGTGGTATGCCTGCTAAGCCTAAGAAATGTTGTGGGAAGAATGTGAGGTTAACTCCAATAAATATAACTGCAAAGTGAATTTTTGTTCAGGTGCTATGAAGGGTGTACCCAGACAGTAGAGGGAATCAGTGTATAAAGGCTGCTATAATGGCAAATACAGCACCCATTGATAATACGTAATGGAAGTGTGCAACTACGTAGTAGGTGTCATGGAGAACAATGTCAAGTGATGAATTAGCTAATACAACTCCTGTTAGTCCTCCCACTGTAAATAGGAAAATAAATCCAAGAGCTCATAGTAAAGGTGTTTCTCATTTGATTGACCCTCCGTGGAGTGTGGCCAGTCAGCTAAACACTTTTACACCTGTTGGAATTGCAATAATTATTGTTGCGGACGTAAAGTATGCACGGGTGTCTACGTCTATCCCAACGGTGAACATATGGTGAGCTCATACGATGAACCCTAGAAGGCCGATAGCCATTATAGCTCAAACCATTCCTATATACCCGAATGGTTCTTTTTTGCCTGAGTAGTAGGCTACGATGTGAGAAATAATTCCAAATCCTGGAAGAATCAGAATATATACTTCTGGGTGACCAAAGAATCAGAATAAGTGTTGATAGAGGATTGGGTCTCCTCCTCCGGCTGGGTCAAAGAATGTGGTGTTAAGGTTTCGATCTGTTAGGAGTATTGTGATCCCGGCGGCTAAAACAGGTAATGATAGGAGAAGTAGTACAGCGGTTACAAGCACGGATCAGACGAACAGGGGTGTTTGATATTGGGAGATGGCTGGGGGTTTCATATTAATAATTGTAGTAATAAAATTGATTGCCCCGAGGATTGATGAAATACCTGCTAAGTGGAGGGAGAAGATTGTCAGGTCTACTGATGCTCCTGCGTGGGCTAGATTTCCTGAAAGGGGCGGGTATACTGTTCATCCTGTTCCGGCTCCAGCTTCAACACCAGAAGAAGCTAGTAGTAGCAAGAATGATGGGGGTAGTAGTCAGAAGCTTATATTGTTTATTCGTGGGAATGCTATATCGGGGGCCCCAATCATTAGTGGCACAAGTCAGTTCCCAAATCCTCCAATAAGAATAGGCATTACTATAAAGAAGATTATTACGAAGGCGTGGGCAGTAACAATAACATTATAAATTTGGTCATCGCCTAGAAGTGATCCGGGTTGGCTTAATTCGGCTCGAATTAGAAGGCTTAAGGCGGTCCCCACTATTCCGGCTCAGGCACCGAATACGAGGTAAAGGGTACCAATATCTTTGTGGTTGGTAGAGAAGAATCAACGTGTGATTGCCACAGGTAGGGTGGCCGAGTGCTTAGGCGGTGGGTTGTAGCCCCGAAGACAGAGGTTTAAGTCCTCTTCCTATCAGCCTCGTGGTGAAGAACACATTGGATTGCAAATCCAAAGACGCAGACTAATACTCTGCCGGGGCTTTTCCCGCCTTACTGAGTCAGGCGGCGGGAAAAGTAGATGGATGCTCGCTGGCTTGAGCGCTTAGCTGTTAACTAAGAGTTTGTAGGATCGAGGCCTTCCCATCTAGTAAGGCCTTAGCTTAATAAAAGCGTCTGATTTGCAATTAGAAGATGCAAGTTAATCTCTTGTAGGTCTTAGTCAGGGGCTAGAAGATTTTCACTTCTACTTAAAGCTTTGAAGGCTTTTGGTCTGATGTTATCCTAAGCCCCTAGGTGGCTAGTATTAGAATAGTGGGGGTTACCGGTAGTAGTCCTAGGGTGGTTACAATAAATAGGGCTAGTGGGATAGATGTTTGGGTCGTTTGGGTCCGTCAAGGGGTGGTTGAGTTGGTTGTGTTGGGGGAGATGGTTAGTGTTATTGCGTAGCACAGTCGTAGGTAAAAGTATAAGCTAATTAATGCGGCCAGGGCTATAGCTGTAGCGATGATTGGGAGGTCCTGTTTCGTTAGTTCTTGTAAGATTATTCACTTTGGTAAAAATCCTGTAAGAGGTGGAAGCCCTCCTAGTGAAAGTAGTACTAGGGCAGTCGTCGATGCTAGAACTGGGTTTTTTGATCAGGTTGTTGCGAGTGTGTTGACTTTGGTTGCTATTAATATTTTTAGGGTGAGGAATGCCGCAGAGGTCATAATAATATATGTTCCTAGTGCAATTAGCGTGAGCTGAGGGGCGTATTGGATTACAATAATTATTCAGCCTATGTGGGCAATTGAGGAGTAGGCTAGAATTTTTCGTAGCTGGGTTTGATTGAGTCCTCCTCACCCTCCAACCAGAGTGGATGTAACCCCTAACATTGTTAATAGTAGCGGGTCAATGGTTTGTGCTGTTTGGATGATTAGCGCGAATGGGGCAAGCTTTTGTCAGGTGGACAGGATTAAGCCCGTTAATAGGTCTAATCCTTGCAGAACCTCTGGTATTCAGAAATGTATTGGTGCGAGTCCAATTTTAAGTGCTAGGGCGGCTATAAATATTGTGTTGGCAGTAGGGCTTGATATATCGGTAATGTTTCATTCTCCTGTGACTCAGGCATTTGTTGTGCTTGCGAATAGGATTATTGCTGCTGCGGTGGCTTGGGTTAAGAAGTATTTTGTTGTTGCTTCTACTGCGCGGGGGTGGTGATGTTGTGCTATTAATGGGGTGATGGCTAGTGTATTAATCTCTAGGCCTATTCAAGCTAGAAGTCAGTGGGAGCTAGCAAAGGTTAGGGTGGTTCCTAATCCTAGGCTGGATAATAAAATTGTAAGTACGTAGGGGTTCATTGGCAGAGGAGGGATTTTAACCGTCATGTTCGGGGTATGGGCCCGAAAGCTTTGTTAGCTGACCCTGCCATAGAAAGTGGTGTAAAGGAAGCACCGAGAGTTTTGATCTCTTGAGTATGGGTTCAATTCCCTTCTTTCTAGGAACTGAGGGGACTTTAACCCCTGTAAGTCACTCTATCAAAGTGGCCCTTGGGTATTCAGGCACAGTTCCTTTGGTTATAGTTGTGGGGGGAGTCCCGCTAGTGCGATTGGTAGGGCGGTATGTCATAATACGAAGGCGAGTGTGAGGGGGAGGAAGTTTTTTCATACTAGATGCATTAGTTGATCATATCGGAACCGTGGATATGAGGCTCGCACTCATAAGAATAGAATAGACAGGAGTGCGGCTTTAGTCATTAAATTAATTGTTGTGAGTTCGGGGATGCTGGGAATGTGTGAAGCTCCTAGGAATAGTACGGCTGAGAGGGTATTTATTAGAAGGATGTTGGCGTATTCGGCCAGGAAGAATAATGCGAAAGGTCCTCCTGCATATTCTACATTAAAACCGGATACCAGTTCGGATTCTCCTTCTGTTAGGTCAAATGGCGCTCGGTTTGTTTCAGCTAGTGTTGAAATATATCATATTGCCGCTAGAGGTCAGGCGGGGATGAGTAATCAAATGCTTTCCTGGGTGGTGTTAAATGTTTGTAGGGTATAGCCTCCTGAAAAGATAATGACGGAAAGAAGGATCAGTCCTAAACTAACTTCGTAGGAAATTGTTTGGGCTACGGCCCGTAAGGCCCCAATTAATGCATACTTTGAATTTGATGCTCAGCCTGATCCTAGAATTGAGTATACTGCGAGGCTTGATAGGGCTAGAATAAATAAGATTCCTAGGTTAAGGTCGGTTACTGGGTGGGGTATGGGTATTGGTGCTCACAGGGTTAGGGAGAGTGTTAATGCAAGTATGGGGGCGGCTAGAAATAGAAATGGGGATGATGTGGATGGGCGAACTGGTTCTTTGATGAAGAGTTTTACTCCGTCGGCAATTGGTTGAAGTAGTCCGTAGGGTCCGACTACGTTTGGTCCTTTTCGCAGTTGCATATATCCTAGGACTTTTCGTTCAACTAGTGTTAGGAAGGCTACTGCTAGGAGGACTGGTACGATGTAGGCTAGAGGGTTGATTAGGTGAGTAATTAGAGTGTTTGGCATAAACTGGGAAGAGGACTTGAACCTCTGGTTAAAAGGGCTTAGGCCTTTCGCAATTTACCATGCTCTGCCACCCCAGTGTGTCCTTATTTCGGCCAACTGGGGTTTTGGCCCTCCCTTTACTTTATTTATTTGTTTTCATAAATTAGGGGTGGGGCGTGCTTCAAGTATGGGCCCCTCTTTTCCGATCCTTTCGTACTGGGAAAAGTGGCATTACAGATAGAAACTGACCTGGATTGCTCCGGTCTGAACTCAGATCACGTAGGACTTTAATCGTTGAACAAACGAACCCTTAATAGCGGCTGCACCATTAGGATGTCCTGATCCAACATCGAGGTCGTAAACCCCCTCGTCGATATGGACTCTGGGAGAGGATTGCGCTGTTATCCCTAGGGTAACTTGGTTCGTTGATCGGCTTTATTGGCCGGATCATATTTGGTCAGATGTTCTGTGGCTTAGAGATGTCTCTCTTAGTTTTAGGGGATTATCCCGGTCCACTCGGAGGATTTTCTTTCCTCCGTGGTCGCCCCAACCGAAGGTAAAATATCATATTCCACAAAGTTCTTGCTTTTTATTAAGTTGTTTGACGTGGTTGAGTTTTGTACCTTAAGCTCCAAAGGGTCTTCTCGTCTTGTATTATTATACCCGCTTCTGCACGGATAGATCAATTTCACTGACTTGAAAGGGGAGACAGTTAAGCCCTCGTTTAGCCATTCATACAGGTCTCTATTTAAAAGACAAGTGATTGCGCTACCTTTGCACGGTCAAAATACCGCGGCCGTTGAACTTGTAGTCACTGGGCAGGCTGGACCTCCTATACTTGGCTGTGTTGCAGGAGGCGATGTTTTTGGTAAACAGGCGAGGCTTTTGTTTGCCGAGTTCCTTCCCTTTCTTTTAGTCTTTCCTTTAATGGCACTCCAGTGTGGGGGTAACGATGTCTTAGTTGTGGGTTCTTCTTGCTTATATTTGTAGTTCACATTACTCTCTTGGGTTGAGTTCGTTAGTTGCCAATGGTTGGTCCGTTTTGGCTTACACTTGTGCTCGGAGAAGGGCGGGCCTTCTTGTTACTCATTTTAGCATAGTCTCTTCCATGTTGGCATGGATTGGCCTAATAATATTTAGGGGAGTAAGATTTCTTGTCGGAATAATAAACTTCTTTCTGTCTGAGCTTTAACGCTTTCTATTTAGATGGCTGCTTTTAGGCCCACTAGAACAGTATATTTTATATGTTATGATCTTTATCCTCCTGGAAAGGTTGTGTCCTTTGTTAAAGGGGCTGTACCCCCTTTAACTAACTCTCATGAGTTTCCCTGTGTCTTGCTTGTGCTATTTTGACTTGGGGGGGCACGAGGCTGAACTTCTATTCATTTCTTAGGCAACCAGCTATCACCAGGTTCGGTAGGTCTGTCACTTCTACCCGGAGCTCTTCCCACTCTTTTGCCACAGAGACGGGTTGGCCCTTAATAGGCTGTCTCGGGGTAGCTCACCTGGTTTCGGGGTTTCAAACTAAAGGTCTCTTTGCTTGGGTGTACTGGCTAAATCATGATGCAAAAGGTACAAGATTTAATCTTTGCTTTTTTGTGCTTATATGGGTTCTTTCATTTCTCTTTCAGCTTTCCCTTGCGGTACTATTTCTATTGCTTTGGTATAACCTTTTCTGTCTCCCATACTCAGGTAAAAGAATGGTTTAGTTTTTGTGTTTAGTTCATTCAGTTTTATCTATATTGTTCATTTATTTGGTGGTTAAGCTAGCTGTTTGGCTCAGGGTGATCCAACTTGCATGGATGTCTTCTCGGTGTAAGTGAGATGCTTGACTAACTCAGCCACGCCCTGGGTTTGATCCAAGTGCACCTTCCGGTACACTTACCATGTTACGACTTGCCTCCCCTTGTCAGTGCTATAATATTAGGTATTTTGGTGCGTTTTGACGGGGAGAGTGACGGGCGGTGTGTACGCGTCTCAGAGCCGGGTTCAAAGGGACACTCTATTTCCCTTTTACTACTAAATCCTCCTTTAAGCACTATTTCATGGTGCATGTTCGTAATATTCTGTGATAGAAAATGTAGCCCATTTCTTTCCACTTCATGCGCTACACCTCGACCTGACGTTCTGGGTTGTGCCCATTTTGCTTACTTTTGTTTCCTTCACAGGGTAAGCTGACGACGGCGGTATATAGGCTGGGGTGACTAGAAGTGGTGAGGTTGAACGGGGGTTATCGGTTCTAGAACAGGCTCCTCTAGGGGGGTCTGAGACACCGTCAGGTCCTTTGGGTTTTAAGCTAATGCTCGTAGTACCCTGGCGGACATCTAATTGTAGTTGGATGTCTAAGTTTACGGCTGAGCATAGTGGGGTATCTAATCCCAGTTTGTTTCTCAGTTTTCGTGGGGTCAGGTATATTAATTAAAGCTACTTTCGTATATAGGACTTCGGACACCTAGAAGCGTATGACGGCCAAGGGGCCATTTGGCTTTATTACTATTTATCCTTAACCACCCTTTACGCCGTTATAATATCAACTAGGGCCTCTCGTCTAACCGCGGTGGCTGGCACGAGTTTTACCGGCCCTCTTAACGCTAACTGAGTCAAGTTTTCACTTATAGCTTAATGTTTATCACTGCTGAATTCCCTTGGGGGTGTGGCTAGGCTGGGCGTCTTGGGCTAAATACTTGTGCCTGATGCCCGCTCCTTACCCCCGGGAGGGGGTTAAGGGCGTACTCACTGGGTTGCGGAGACTTGCATGTGTAAGTTGGGCTAGAGCTGATAGTAAGGTCGGGACCATGCCTTTATGCACGCGGAGTTTCTTAAGACTCATCTTAGCATCTTCAGTGCTATGCTTTTTATTAAGCTACGCTAGC